TCAAGATCTCTTGCAGGAAAAAGATAATGCCCAACTTAGAATTGTCAATTATATCCTTTATGGAAACGGAAAGTCAATTCGTGGAATTTTTCACACAAGTATTCAATTAGTTCGGACTTGCTTAGTATTGAATTGGGACCAAGAAAAAAATGGTTCTATAGAAGAAGTTCATGCTTCTCTTGTTGAGGTAAGGGCAAATGATCTGATTCAAAATTTCATAAAAATTGAGTTAGTAAAGTCTAGTCTTTCATATGCCGAAAAAAGGTATGATACGGCGGGTTCGGGATTGATCCCCGATAATGGATTAGATTGCACCAATATCAACCCTTTTTTTTCGAAAGTGAAGATTTCAGTAGTTACTCAGCATCAAGCAACTATTGGTACATTGTTGAATCAAAATAAGGCTTTGATAATTTTGTCATCATTCAATTGTTCTCGAGTTGGCCCATGTCCATTCAATGGTTCGAAATATAACATCACGGCAAAAGAATTGAATCCCATAATTCTAATTAGGGATTTGTTGGGTCCCCTAGGTACTATTGTATCTAAAATAGTGAACTTTTATTCAGCTTACTATTTAATAACTCATAATCAGATCTTGGTAAACAAATATTGGATACTTGATAATTTGAAAGCGACTTTCCAAGTACTTGAAGTACTTAAATACTGTTTAATAGATGAAAATAGAAGGATTTATAATCCCAACCCATGCAATACCATCATTTTGAATCCATCCCATTTGAATTGGTGCTTTTTACATCACAATTATTATGAAGAAACATCTACAATAATTAGCATTGGACAATTTATTTGTGAAAATCTATGTCTAGTTAAATATGGGAAACATATAAAAAAATCTGGTCAAATTTTAATTGTTCATGTTGATTCCTTAGTTATAAGATCAGCTAAGCCGTATTTGGCTACTCCAGGAGCAACTGTTCACGGACATTACGGAGAAACCCTTTCTGAAGGAGATACATTAGTTACATTTATATATGAAAAATCCCGATCTGGTGACATAACGCAGGGACTTCCAAAAGTGGAGCAAATCTTAGAAGTGCGTTCGATTGGTTCAATATCGATGAACCTTGAAAGGAGAGTTGAAGGTTGGAACGAACGTATACCAAGAATTCTTGGAATTCCTTGGGGATTCTTAATTGGAGCTGAGTTAACTATAGCCCAAAGCCATATCTCTTTGGTTAATAAGATCCAAAAGGTTTATCGATCTCAAGGGGTGCAGATTCATAATAGACATCTAGAGATTATTGTACGACAAGTAACATCAAAAGTGTTGGTTTCAGAAGACGGAATGTCTAATGTTTTTTCGCCTGGAGAATTAATCGGATTGCTGCGAGCAGAACGAGCAGGGCGTGCTTTAGACGAAGCGATCTGTTATCGGGCAATTTTATTAGGAATAACGAGGGCGTCTCTGAATACTCAAAGCTTCATATCTGAAGCAAGTTTTCAAGAAACTGCTAGAGTTTTAGCAAAAGCTGCTCTACGGGGGCGTATTGATTGGTTGAGGGGTCTGAAAGAAAATGTAGTTCTGGGGGGAATTATCCCTATCGGTACCGGATTTAAAAAATTAGTGCACCGTTCAAGGCAAGACAAAAACATTCATTTTGAAATAAAAAAGAAAAATGTATTCAAGTTGGAAATGAGAGATATTTTGTTACACCATCGAGAATTTTTTTGTTCTTGTAGCCCAAAGAATTTCCATGACACATTAGAAAATTCATTTACGCGATTTCATAATTCCTAAGCAGAGATTTTTTCTTTTTCCTTTCTAGTTTTGTTAAGTAAAAAAATGAAGTAAGTAATAAAAAAAAATTAATGGTTCGGACTATGTATCAATGGTCAACCTGGTTATAAGGTTCCGTAGGAACAATTAGTTATTTCTAAAAAAAAAAGAGAAAGCGCGGGAAAAATGACAAGAAGGTATTGGAACATCCATTTGGAAGAGATGATGGAGTCGGGAGTTCATTTTGATCATGGTACTAAGAAATGGAATCCTAGAATGGCCCCTTACATTTCTGCAAAGCGTAAAGGTATTCATATTACAAATCTTACTAGAACTGTTCGTTTTTTATCAGAAGCCTGTGATTTAGGTTTTGATGCAGCAAGTCGAGGAAAACCTTTTAAATGGTTGGTACCAAAAATAAAGCAGCGGATTTAGTAGTCTCAGCTGCAATAAGGGCTCGATGTCATTATGTTAATAAAAAATGGCTCGGTGGTATGTTAACGAATTGGTCCACTACAGAAACGAGACTTCATAAGTTCAGAGACTTAAGAGGAGAACAAAAGATGGGGAAACTCAACCGTCTCCCTAAAAGAGATGCAGCAATGTTGAAGACAAAATTATCGACTTTGCAAACATATCTGGGTGGGATCAAATATCTGACTGACTGGGTTGTCCGATATTGTAATCATCGTTGATCAGCAAAAAGAATATACAGCTCTTCGAGAATGTGTCATTTTGGGAATTCCAACAATTTGTTTAATCGATACAAATTGTGACCCGGATCTTGCAGATATTTCGATTCCAATCAACGATGACGTTATAGCTTCAATCCGATTGATTCTTAACAAATTAGTATCCGCAATTTGTGAGGGTCGTTCTAGCTATATAAGAAGTCATTGATTATGATTATGTTATGATTAAGAATAATAAGATTAGTTAATTATTTTGATTTCTTAGATTGGTTACTATTCTTGTCTTGCATTTTTAAAAAGAGATAAAATGGGATATTATGTTATGTGATTTCTTGGTATTTTAAATATATGATTAATGATGAAAGTAGATAAGTTGAAAAAGAGATGGTTGAATCAAAATAATTTTTTTTTTAGTTTTATTTCTGTCAGAGGGCAATATGAATGTTATACCATGTTCCATTAAAACACTCAAAGGATTCTACGATATATCAGGTGTAGAAGTAGGCCAACATTTATATTGGCAAATAGGAGGTTTACAAATTCATGCTCAAGTACTTATCACTTCTTGGGTAGTAATTGCTATCTTATTAGGGTCAGTTATCATAACTGTTCGGAATCCACAAACTATTCCTACCGATGGGCAGAATTTCTTTGAATATGTTCTTGAATTTATTCGAGACTTGAGTAAAACTCAGATTGGAGAAGAATATGGCCCTTGGGTTCCCTTTATTGGAACCATGTTCTTATTTATTTTTGTTTCTAATTGGTCTGGAGCTCTTTTACCTTGGAAAATCATACAGTTACCTCATGGAGAGTTGGCTGCCCCCACGAATGATATAAATACTACTGTTGCTTTAGCTTTACTCACGTCCGTGGCATATTTTTATGCGGGTCTTACCAAAAAAGGGTTGGCTTATTTTGGAAAATACATTCAACCAACTCCAATCCTTTTACCAATTAACATCCTAGAAGATTTCACAAAACCTTTATCTCTTAGTTTTCGACTTTTCGGAAATATATTGGCGGATGAATTAGTAGTTGTTGTTCTTGTTTCTTTAGTACCTTTAGTAGTTCCTATCCCTGTCATGTTTCTTGGATTATTTACAAGCGGTATTCAAGCTCTCATTTTTGCAACTTTAGCCGCGGCTTATATAGGGGAATCCATGGAGGGTCATCATTGATTAGTTTTCAAAAGAGTCTTCTTTTTTTAAGCTTACCCCGACTGAGGCAATGCATGGTTCAAGAAAATATACTTGGTTCGGTAACATATACATATATAGATAGAAATAAGAAATCCATATGTATATATGACTAGAGTTCTAAGAGGAAAGATAGACGATATTACGAAGGATGGGTTAGGGACACTAGATATATGTCTATATGTAATGTCTATAAGTCCAGCTACAGTTCCTGTAGATTTTTCGACGAATTATTCTAGAATTTGATTCAATAAAAAATGCGGGCGGTTTCCGTTATGAAAGAAACAAATGTATATGTGATAGTAGATATATATTAGTTATATAGGGTTTATCCCTATCTATATATTTTTTTTTAGAAGTTTTAGTTACGATATTTTTTAGTGATCAAATAAGTAAGAATTCCTTGGTTGATTGTATCATTAACCATTTTTTTTTGGTGCGAGGAACCTATCATCATGAATCCACTGATTTCTGCCGCTTCCGTTATTGCTGCTGGATTGGCCGTAGGGCTTGCTTCTATTGGACCTGGAGTTGGTCAAGGTACTGCTGCAGGCCAAGCCGTAGAAGGTATTGCGAGACAACCAGAAGCAGAAGGAAAAATAAGAGGCACCTTATTGCTTAGTCTAGCTTTTATGGAAGCTTTAACCATTTATGGGCTCGTTGTGGCATTAGCACTTTTATTTGCAAATCCTTTTGTTTAATTTCATCCTAGAACGAAAATGTAAAAAAGTGCATTACACACTTTTTCTTATTTTCTTAATTCGTTGCAGTTTGCTTCTGTGAATTATATCACTACTTTACTCCTACAATTATGTATTTGTTGGAACAATACTCCGGGAAAGACTGATTTGAGGATGACGAATTAGTGGATTTGTTCGCTTTATTCCTTCCCGTCCTTCGGTTAGTACGATGGAATTTTTACTTTCTTTTTAGGAAGTGTTTGAACAGGGGAAATATTTTGCAATTTCTACAAGACCTAGGACCCAACTTAATAAGTATCTTATCGGAAACTTAAAACAAAGAAAAAAATTAAGAAAAAGAAATCGATCAAAAAAGGGCAAGTCAAGTGATACAAAAAGAACTCTGTTCTTTGTTAGTCCTATCTATAAGAGGAGAGCATATGAAAAATGTAACCGATTCTTTCGTTTCCTTAGGCCACTGGCCATGCGCCGGGAGTTTCGGGTTTAATACCGATATTTTAGCAACAAATCTAATAAATCTAAGTGTAGTGCTTGGTGTATTGATTTTTTTTGGAAAGGGAGTGTGTGCGAGTTGTATATTTCAAGAATAGGTTGGACCCAACCGGCTGCACTTTATTTATTTGTGTTATTTATATACATATTTTTTTTTTAGAATAAGATAAATAGG